ATTTGAACCGGTGACACAAGGATTTTCAAGCCTCTGCTCTACACAACTGAGCTATTCCCTAATTTTTCCGATTTTCAAAACGAAGACTTTCTTTGTGAATGTAAGGAAAATGAGATGGGCTGTGAATAATGCGCTTTGGGTCTATTTGTGAAAGAGTAAAATGAATAAGAAAGATATTGAATTTTCTTTGTTTTCTTTGAACCACTTATAAAAAAAAAAGGAGAATTATAGTAAAGAAGTAAAACGGGCTTTTTACTGGGGATAGAGGGACTTGAACCCTCACGATTTCTAAAGTCGACGGATTTTCCTCTTACTATAAATTTCATTGTTGTCGCTATTGACATGTAGAATGGGACTCTCTCTTTATTCTCGTCCGATTAATCATTTTTTGTTATAGAAGAATTTGAGTTACCAACGCAACATAGTCAACTTCATTCGTTAGAACAGCTTCCATTGAGTCTCTGCACCTATCCTTTTTTATTCTCTTTTTTAAACCCTTGTTTTTCAAAAAATAAAGATTTGGCTCAGGATTGCCCATTTTTAGTTCCAGGGTTTCTCTGAATTTGGAAGTTTTCACTTAGCAGGTTTCCATACTAAGGCTCAATCCAATCAAGTCCGTAGCGTCTACCAATTTCGCCATATCCCCCTTTTAGACTTTTAGACAAGGATCCAGTTGTAATTTTACCCAACTTTTTCATTTATCTTGGAACCATTGAGTTCATTATATAATGATTCCTATATTAAAAAATTGTGTATGCCTATTTTATTTTTTTGGTTATCCCCTCTCGTTCCACCTCTATTGTATGAATCATCTTTGTTTCAATCAGAAATGATTCTATCATTGATGTATCCACAATTCAATATAGAGAGGTATATACCACATATATATACGTCCCCCTCCCCTTTTATTTTTAGAGTGTGCTTTGTAATACTGGAAGGGTCGATATTCTTCCTTATTGTTTTTTTTTTTCCTATCTTCATCCTTTTTCGAACGAAATCAGAGGAATGTCTGATTATAATTTTTATTGTTGTATCTTTATCCTTATTTTATACTTTTCTTAGGACTGATCCGCTATAATATGAATATAATTAATCTTATTTGTTATAACTATTCTCAAATCTAAAAAAGGAATTCCAATTTTTTGGTATTTTCAATATCTTATTATTATAAATTAATTATTATAAAATTTTTTTTTTTATATTTCGAATTTATTAGAGTTTATTATAGAATGGAATGTAAAAAATATATATTAAATATATATATTAAATTAAGATAAATAATGTAAATTCGAAATATAAAAAATATAAAAATAACAGCAATGTAAATGTATATCATCAATAATTATTATGTATAATAATAAAATTGAAATTAGTCAGATATTTTATTTCTGTTACATTATTAGAATAGAATTCTATTTAGTCATATTATTCTATTTATTTATTAAATATATTATTAATATTAATTTGCATATTAATTTTATATTTTTTTATTAGTTATATTATGTTATGGATAGAATTATGAACTAGAATATATAATATATAGTTTATATTAAATAGTTTATATTAAATATATATATATAGTTCATACGAACTTTACAGCTAATAGCGGGGATCTGGTAGTCTCTTGAATTCCTATGCATTATTTCTGTTATGTGAGCCCGCTTAGCTCAGAGGTTAGAGCATCGCATTTGTAATGCGATGGTCATCGGTTCGAGTCCGATAGCCGGCTTTTTTCTCTATCGATTTTTCCATAATTGAGAATCCCTCCTCTCCATTTCTACAAACGTTGAGTCACTAATCTATTATGTCGTGGTAATTCTAAAAAAAAGTTGATTAGATCCAATTAGATTTATATTTTATATATATAATAAATCATAAAACAGAGCCTTAATCTTCTTTCTAGCCTTAATCTTCTTTCTATATATATATATATACAACAAAAAATCTGGATATTAACACAATACATTTCATTCTATATAGATATATAGATTTCGCTTTGCTTTGTTTATTCTTTAGTTCAGTCTTAATTTTGATTTCTTCTGTAAAATGAATGAAATTTCAATAAAATAAAAAGGAGTCTTTACTTTATGTCTCGTTACCGAGGACCTCGTTTCAAAAAAATACGCCGTCTGGGGGCTTTACCGGGATTAACTAGTAAAAGACCTAGATCCGGAAGTGATCTTAAAAACCCATTGCGTTCCGGGAAAAGATCGCAATATCGTATTCGTTTAGAAGAAAAACAGAAATTGCGTTTTCATTATGGTCTGACAGAGCGACAATTACTTAGATATGTGCATATCGCTGGAAAAGCTAAAGGGTCAACAGGCCAGGTTTTACTACAACTACTTGAGATGCGGTTGGATAATATCCTTTTTCGATTGGGTATGGCTTCGACCATTCCCGGAGCCAGGCAATTAGTTAACCATAGACATATTTTAGTTAATGGTCATATAGTGGATATACCAAGTTATCGTTGCAAACCCCGAGATATTATTACTAC